TTGCGCTATATAAAAAATGATCTATTTGAAAACGCCGTAAGAACTGAAATGTCACAACATTTTTTTTATACATGCCCAAGTGATGGAAAACAAAGAATATCTTTTACATATCCGCCCAGTTTGTCAACGTTTTTTGAAATGATACAACAGAAGATGCTTTTGTGCACGACAGAAAAGCTATCCCCAGCAGAACTGTATAATCATTGGTTTTATACCAATGAACAAAAACGAAACAACCTCATCAACGAACTTATCAATCGAATTGAAGCTCTAGACAAGGGGTCTCTTGCTATGGATGTACTCGAAAAAAGAACTAGATTGTGCAATGATGAGACTGAACAAGAATGCTTACCTAAAATATATGATCCTCTTTTGAATGGACCCCATCGTGGAACAATCAAAGAATTGTATTCAGGTTCAAACATGAACGAGTATTTAATAAACTCGATAGAAGATTCTATCGAAACTCTTTGGATAAACAAACTTCATGATATCGCTCTTCCTACTGCCCTTACTACTGATTACCGAGAATTTGAAGAAAAAATAAAAAACACTTTTGATTTAAATTTTAAATTGTAAATTCAAAATACAGTAAATTACTATAAAAATAAATACATAAAATAAGTAAAAGAAGAGATAAGAAGAGATTCGTCCTCCGCCTACATATTTTATAATTTCTGCTACAAATAAATTTAGAATAGCAACAGCATTCGTAATTCCATCAATTACTTGTTTATCAAAAAAATAACTTAGTTCTGCCAGCCCTCTTATACCTCTAGTTAAGGTTTTTGTATAAATAGCGTCTATGTAACCACGATTATATGACCAATTATATATAATATTTAGTATTTTGTCCCAAATAATTCTCCTAGGACCCATTTGAACAGATAAATTTATGAAGTTCAAATTATTAAAATTGGAATAAGCAGGCCCATAGAAAAGAAACGCTATAAATATTCCGAAATATGCTATACTGACTGAAAAAATAGCATTTATCACAAATTCATCCCAATCAAAATCATAATTTGAATGTAAAAAGTTTATTGATGGAGTTAACCATCTGGATAATATATCTAAATGAATTATTCCTTGACCAAAAGGAATTCCTATGGATCCAACGAACAAAGTAACTAAGACCAATATAAGAAGTGGTAATAACATAGTATTGTCCGATTCATAAGGATATGTGGAAATTTTTTTATTGGAAAAATTTTTTATAGTAATAAGAGGCCCCATCATATTGGTTACTACATTACCAACAATAGGATATACGTTTTTCGAAAAAACAGAAATTCTTTGATTATGATTCATTGTTGATAAAATCAAATTATTTTTTTTTACTTTTTGTCCTTTTTTTCCCCAGATAGATATTGAATGGAACACATTATTTTTTTTGCCGCTGTAATTTTTACAATTACTATTTAAATGACCTTCAAAAGTAAGTAAATACATCCGAAACATATAAAATGCAGTTAATCCGGCTGTGAAACAAGCTATTATTGCAAAAATGGGTGAATACAACCAACTATCATTAAGAATTTCATCTTTGGACCAAAAACAAGCAAGAGGTGGAATACCACAAAGAGAAAGCGTGCCTAAAAAAAATGAAATTTTTGTAATTGGGACATATTTTTTTAAACCACCCATAAGAACCATATTCTGGCTTTTATCTGGGGAATACCCAACAATAGTTTCCATTGAATGAATAATGGAGCCAGATCCTAAAAACAATAATGCTTTCGAATAGGCATGAGTGATCAAATGAAATAAAGCAGTTCGATAAGATCCCATACCTAAAGCTAACATAATATAGCCCAATTGCGACATTGTAGAATAGGCTAGACTTCTTTTAATGTCTCTTTGAGCAAGAGCTAAAGTAGCTCCTAATAGTATTGTTATTATACCTACCAAAGAAATTATATTCAGTATGTAAGGTATGACTGTAAAAAGAGGAAAAAGTCGAGCTACAAGAAAAATTCCTGCTGCTACCATAGTAGCAGCATGTATAAGAGCCGAAATAGGAGTAGGGCCTTCCATAGCATCAGGTAACCATACATGAAGAGGGAATTGCGCAGACTTGGCAACCGAACCTACAAATAATAGGGAAGCACACAAAGTAAGAAATAAAGAATTGTCCCCATTATTATCAATCAAATTATTGGCTATTTCAAATAAATCCCGAAATTCAAAACTCCCCGTTATCCAATAAAGACCTAAGATTCCTAAAAATAAAAAAAAATCCCCTACACGATTAGTTACAAACGCTTTTTGACAAGCAGTTGCGGCAAGGGGTCGTGTGAACCAAAAACCTATTAATAGATACGAACACATTCCAACTAATTCCCAAAAAATATAAATTTGTATCAAATTTGAACTAGTAACTAATCCCAGCATCGAAGCGTTAAAAAAACTAATATAAGCAAAAAATGTCAAATAGCCTTGATCATGAGACATATAATTGTCACTATAAATAAGAACCATTATTCCAACAGTAGTTATTAATATTAACATAATGGAAGTAAGCGGATCTATTAAGTGGCCTAAATCTAAAGAAAAATCATTATTTAGGGTCCAAGACCATACATATTGGTAGGATGGACTGCCATTTATTTGCTGAATAGACAGATTGGCGGAAAAAATCATAACGATACTTAGTAATAAAACACTAAGAAAAGCCCATATACGACGAATATTTTTTGTTGCCGCCGGGAAAAGAAAAAGGCCTACCCCTATTGCTATAGGAACCGGAAGGGGGACGAAAGGTATGATCCACGCATATTGATACGTATATTCCATAAAAAATAAACCTTTTTTTATTGTTAAATTGTTTCCGATTCACCAACTCTTTTATATTTAGAACGGAGCAAAAAAAATCAAGATATGAAAAGACTTTAATAGAAATAGAATTAATATAGAAATAGAATTAAGAATTCTGATGATTTCCAAATAGTCAAATAAAAACGATTAAGTCTGATAAAGTTATTCTTTTTTTTTTTATTAAAGATTAAGATATATGAACATAGAGAATATAATATTTTCAATCATTATTACAATAATTTAGTTTATATACATAAAACAAGTCCAAAAATTATGAAAAAAAAAGTACTTGATTCCGAGTATCCTATGATCCACCAATAACTCAACCCGATAAACAAAAAAACAAGGAGATTAGTTTCTTATTTTCGTTAATTGATTCGGAATTCAGAATTCGGAATCATTAATCGGTTGTGAACTAGTCCGTTGGGAAACTGAGTGAGTTGCTTATATTTGTTTCAATAAAGCAACTTAAACTTAAACTTATACTTGTGATTAATTTTATTGATGTTCGTCGATTTGTTACTCATCACTCCAGTTTGCACAGAGCTGCAATAATAATAAAAATTTCTGGTTCAAATAACATATCGTTAAATTTATTACTAATGGATACTCATTTTTTCTAATTTTTATTAGATTAGATATACTTTCTTGATCCTCGATCAATTACAATTAATAGAAAGAGTTTTACAGTCTAGTTTTCTTAAATTAGGTAAGGGTTCTTAAACTTTTTGATTTCTTTTTTGAAATTAGATGAAATGCAACATGGCAAAAATAGACAATTGAAACTCTTTTTGATTCTTTTTTACCAATGGAAAGCAACTCGATTTCTATAGCCATGAATACCATGTATATATAAATATATGTATATATAAATATCTTCATTCGAATATAGTTATATATATATAATACTAGTCAGTATAAATAATTCTTTCTTCAAACGAATATAGTTATATATATATAATACTAGTCAGTATAAATAATTCTTTCTTCAAAATATTGTATGTAAATTTTAGTAATAAAAAAATTATCTATTTTTTTGAACAATAAATGTCTTCCACATTTAACTATAAAATGAATAACCTCTGCATTTTTGAATGGCGATTCAAAAAAAGCGTATTTCTATGTCCAAAAAGCATATTCGTAAAATTTTTTGGAAAAATAAAGTGTATTGGGCAGGAATAAAAGCTTTTTCTTTAGCAAAATCCCTTTCGACCGGGAATTCTAAAAGCTTTTTTGTACAACAAACAAGTAATATATTATATAATAAAGACTTGGAAAAGTCTTGGAATAATCTTAATCGATATGAACCAACGAATTCGATAATTTATAAGATAATAAATTACCATTAATATGGTAAACTTAATGAGATGCAATTTTCTATTGTCGTATGTTGTAGGATAACATTTTTGTGTCTACTAGACAAAGGCTCGAAAAATTAGGCACAATATATTATTTTTCTCTTTACAAAGTTTTCTCTTTCTCGTTAGTGGGTTTTTGTGGTATGGGGATTGTTATTTTATTTTCCCCATCGATTCACTTTTCACAAAAATGATATTTTTCTTTTAATTTTAAAAGGCTTATTGGGTTCTGGATGCCGAATATATATTCTATGTTTTAACTTAACTTTAACTTTAGAATACATTAAGATACCTATCCATAAAGCACAATATGCATTCCATAATGAAAAATCGTTTTAGAAATATTGAAGACAAATTTTCACTGGTATATCTACAACCTACTAATTGGTTTGACTAATACTTAATTAGTTTGATAAATAGTACCACGCATTATGGGTACAATTTAAATCCTAGCAATTGGCAATTTATAGTTAATCCAGTTTTCAACCTATCCAACAAACATTTTAAACCTCCTTACAATTCTAAAATTTTACAAGAACTTAAACCACAATTTTACAAGAACTTAAACCACACGAAAAACCATTCAGTGCGGTTTTAAAACTAACAACAATAGCCCCACCTCACACTACAATTAAGTAAGGTAATGATTATTGAACGTTTAAATAGTAATTTAAAGGATATTTTGAATCTTTCGGCAAAATAAATATTGCATTGAATTTACTCCTCCAATCTCGACGATTAAAAATGAATGGGCTATTATGATTTCGAGCAAGCCGCTATGGTGAAATCGGTAGACACGCTGCTCTTAGGAAGCAGTGCTAGAGCATCTCGGTTCGAGTCCGAGTAGCGGCATATTTCTAAAAAAGAAATACTAGTAAAATAAATACTATAATAATTCCTATAATGGATAGAATATAATTTCAGATCTCCATTCCATTCTTGGAGGATATCCTTTTTAGGATTTTTTATGATATTTTTTACTTTAGAACATATATTAACTCACATTTCCTTGTCGATTGTTTCAATCGTACTGACGATTTATTTGATTAACTTATTAGTCCACGAAATCGTAGGATTATATGATTCGTCGGAAAAAGGAATGGTAGCCGCTTTTTTATGTATAACAGGATTATTAGTTATTCGTTGGATTTATTCGGGGCATTTACCCTTAAGTAATTTATATGAATCATTAATGTTCCTTTCATGGAGTTTATCCATTATTCATATGCTTCCTTTTTTTAGAAAACAAAAAAATCTTCTAAGTGCAATAACTGCACCCAGTGCTATTTTGACTCAAGGATTTGCCACCTCAGGTCTTTTAACTGAAATGCATCAATCCACAATATTAGTACCTGCTCTACAATCACAGTGGTTAATGATGCACGTAAGTATGATGGTATTGAGCTATGCATCTCTTCTCTGCGGATCATTATTATCAGTAGCTCTTCTAGCCATTACATTTCGAAAAAATAAAAAACAAAAATTAAAATGTAAAAACAACCATTTTAGGTCATTTTCATTTGGGAAAATTCAATACGTGAATGAAATAAGCCATGTTTTACAAAACAATTGTTTTATTTCGTTTAGAAATTATCACAGGCATCAATTAATTCAGCAATTGGATTGTTGGAGTTCTCGTGTCATTAGTCTCGGTTTTCTATTTTTAACCATAGGTATTCTTTCGGGAGCAGTATGGGCTAATGAAGCGTGGGGATCCTACTGGAATTGGGACCCAAAAGAAACTTGGGCATTTATTACTTGGACAATATTCGCAATTTATTTACATACTAGAACAAATGAAAATTTGCAAGGCTCAAATTCTGCAATTGTGGCTTCTATAGGATTTTTTATAATTTGGATATGCTATTTTGGAGTCAATCTATTAGGAATAGGGCTGCATAGTTATGGTTCATTCGCATTAACATTTAATTGAAAAAAAAAAAGCAGTTACGAATAGAATATCAAATACATAATGGGAATAGCATAGATAACGAAAGTTTGTACGAGTTTTTGAAAATCATTTGACTTGATTCAAATGATTTTCAAAAACTACAAAAATATTTGATTACAATTAAAGTAAGTTTATTTTATTAAGTTTAAGTAAATTCATTTTTTTAACTTTTTTTTTTCACTTTTTTATTATCAAATTATAAAATAAAAACTAACTATCTATAAAAATAATTAGATATAATAGTTTCTACCTTGTCAATTGATAGTGAGAGAACGAAATCCGGATAAATACCAATACCTATTACGGGTAGAAAAATACAGATTGAAAGAAATAGTTCTCGCGGCCCAGAATCTAAAAAATGAGAATTTTGAGAATTAAATTGCTTATATCCGTAGAACATCTGACGTAACATAGATAATGAATAAATAGGAGTTAATATCATTCCAATTGCCGTTACAAAAGTGATTAGTATTTTTGGCATTAAAAGAAATTTTTGGCTCATAATTAATCCAAAAAATACTACAAATTCTGCAACAAAACCACTCATTCCAGGCAATGCAAGAGAAGCCAGCGAAAAGCTACTGAACATTGTAAATATTTTTGGCATTGGGATAGTTATTCCCCCCATTTCATCGAGATAAACAAGACGTGTTCTATCGTAACTCGTTCCTGCCAAGAAAAAAAGTGCAGCACCGATAAATCCATGAGAGATCATTTGTAAAAGGGCCCCGTTGAGTCCTGTATCAGTTATGGAACTAATTCCTATAATTATGAAACCCATATGAGATACAGAGGAATAGGCAATTCTCTTTTTTAAATTACGCTGACCCGGAGATGCTGAAGCTGCATAGATTATTTGAATTGCACCTACTATCATCAACCAGGGAGAAAATATAGAATGAGCATGGGGTAATAATTCCATATTGATACGAACCAATCCATATGCTCCCATTTTTAATAAGATTCCAGCTAAAAGCATACATGTACTGTAATGGGCTTCCCCATGGGTATCTGGTAACCATGTATGTAGAGGTATAATCGGTAATTTGATAGCATAAGCAATAAGAAATCCAAAATAGAATAGTATTTCCAATGCCACAGGATACGGCTGATTGGCTGATGTTTCAAAATTTAATGTTGGTTCATTGGAACCATATAAACCCATACCTAGAACTCCCATTAAGAGAAAAATGGAACCCCCCGCGGTGTACAAAATAAACTTTGTAGCTGAGTACAAACGTTTCTTCCCTCCCCACATGGATAAAAGTAGGTAGACAGGAATTAATTCTAATTCCCACATGATAAAAAAAAGTAAAAGATCTCGAGAAGAAAATAATCCTATTTGGCCGCTGTACATTGCTAACATAAGGAAATGGAACAATTTTGAATCTCGAGTAACTGGCCAAGCCGCTAAAGTAGCTAAAGTAGTGATGAATCCCGTGAGTAAAATGGGTCCTATGGAAAGCCCATCAATTCCCAGTCTCCAATGAAAATCAAAAAAATTGATCCATTTATAATCTTGCTCCAATTGGATTAATGGATCATCCAATTGGAAATGATAACAGAATACATAGGCCATTAGAAGTAGTTCTAATAGGCATATACAAATAGTATACCACCTAATAACCTTATTTCCTCTATGAGGGAAAAAGAAAATGAAAGTACCCGCGAATATCGGCAAAACAACAATTATAGTTAACCAAGGAAAATCATTCGTGGTAAAAACAAGATACACTTACTTTGACTTTGACCCGAAAACCCGTACTCGAGAAAAGAAAAAATTATTAGTTTTATTATTATATATATTTCTTTTCTCGAGTACGGGTTTTGTCGGTAAAGATAAAAAATGATGGATTCAAGTGGAATTTTCTCGAACGTATCAATAACCTAGACCCATGCTACGAGTTGTCTCGTGCCATAAATAAACCCGGACACTCAAAAAATCGGTTGGGCAAGCGGATTCACACCTTTTACAACCTACACAGTCTTCTGTTCTTGGAGCAGAAGCAATTTGTTTAGCTTTACACCCGTCCCAGGGTATCATCTCTAATACATCTGTGGGGCAAGCTCGTACACATTGAGTACACCCTATACATGTATCATAAATCTTTACTGAATGTGACATTGGATCTATAATTTTTTTTTAACATCATAAAATTTCGATCTAGTAAAGTAGTAAATGAATTATATATTGTAGACACCAGATGAATCAATGATTTAGTAGATTTACCAGAATCAATCTACTTCTGGATCTGCTCATGAAAGAAGGCCAAGATACTTTGATTTATTACATTTTATCAAATAGCACTATATGCTGCACATACCCATTTTTTTATTGGCAGATACTCTATATTTTTTTTTATAAACCCTATTTATTCAACAAATTCGATTGATTGATACGAGTTGATTTTCTGTTACGATGAATTGATGAAACAATAGCTAATCCAATAGCTGCTTCAGCAGCGGCAATTGCTATAACAAAAATCGAGAAAATGTCTCCTTTTAATTGGCGACTATCAAATAAATCCGAAAATGTTACGAAATTTATATTAACTGCATTCAGTATAAGCTCAAGACACATAAGCGCTCGAACCATATTTCGACTTGTAATCAATCCATAGATACCGATGCATAATAAATAGGCACTCAAAACAAGTACATGTTCGAGCATCATTGAACAACTCCTCATCAATCTCGATTCATTTCAATATGAACAACAATTTAACCGATTCAATTGACTAAAATAGAATTTTATTTTAAAAGTACGCAAAAAGGTATTGGTAATAGAAAATAGATATAAATATAGAAAAATTCCGTTTTTTTTTTTCATTTTTTTTATACTTTACTTTATCTTTATATATTTATACATGAACAATAAAAAAAATATTTTAAAGAAGAAAAGAACAAGTCTATATTAATTTAATTAATATAATTTTATATTATTAAATTTCGAAATATTTAGTACTGACGAGCCATAGCAATTGCACCGATCAAGGCAACTAAAAGAATTATCGAAATAAGTTCAAATGGAAGAAAAAAATCTGTTGATAAATGAATCCCAATTTGTTGACCATTATTTATCAAGTCCTGCTCTATAATCTGGTTTGACCTTGTAGTCCAAATAATACCGTACCATGACGTATCTGGGATAGTAGTAATTAATGAAAAAAAAATACTTGTACAAACCAGTGAAGTGACTCCATCTCCAACAGTCCAAAGATAGAAATCTTTGTAATATTCTGAACCATTCATAAACATCACGGCAAATACAATTAATACATTTATTGCTCCCACATAAATAAGGAGCTGTGCAGCAGCTACAAAATGGGAGTTCGATGGAATATGGAATAAGGATGTACAAACAAGAACCAATCCCAACGAAAAGGCAGAAAAAATTGGATTGGTAAGTAATACCACTCCTAGACTTCCCACTATAAGACCCAATCCCAAAAAAACTAAAAGAAAATCATGTATTGGTCCAGGCAAATCCATTCTATGTAAAATAAAAGATAAATTAAGTAGAAATTTTTCATGACCTTATTGAACAAACAAAAAAAAAAGAAGAGGTTACCTATTTTTCGATACCCTTCTAATTGAATTAAATCAATATAGGGTCGTGTGTGGGTTGATGTAGATATGTTTATTTATTATATGAATGATTGAATACCATTTGTTTATCTGAAAGTTTCGTTCAAAATTGCATTGAAAAAATTTCTCGATTCAATTATTTAAATTATTTAGAGTATAGAATAATTATTCTATTTTCTTTTTTTTTTATTTATATATTATAATCACAGATATTATATTTATATATATATACTGTATGTAATGTAGTATTTTAATATACAGAGAATAGATAAATATATTTTTATGA